TCAATTCATAATTGGCAATTCCTACTACATAATATAATTATCAGGGACCTTTTGAAAAAGGGAAAGAGAAGCTTTTTCAATACTCTTTGATTTCAAAAAGATACTATCAATCATGTCAAAAATAAACCAAATAGGGAAAAGCCGGCTATCGGAATCGAACCGATGACTATCGCATTACAAATGCGATGCTCTAACCGCTGAGCTAAGCGGGCTAAACTAACATCCATTTTTATATGCCGAGGAACTTAAGCAAACTGTTGAATAATCTTATTATAGAACATAAGAATTAATAGAATATTGCACAATATAGAATTTCGACCCATTTATCAATTATCTATTTATCAATAAAGAATATCTTAATTAGGTAGTCAAATTTGAGTTTTCGTTTTTCATTTCTTATATTTTATACTTAAGATTATTTAATATATATTTTTGATTTATAGAATTCTAATATTCTAGAATAGAAATACATATCAAATTATTAAAAATAAGGAATTTGAATAGAATAAAAAAGAAAAAAAAATATGAGTATATAATATGAATGAATAGATTCTATACTATATATATTATATATATAGATAGAATCTCCAATTTTGATTCTATAAATCTATAAATTCCTTTTTTAGATTTATCGAAATCGAATTTATTACATTACAAATTGAATTTCTACAATGTAATAAATAGATGTAATAAATTTTCGTTTTCGCTATTCTTATGGAAGGGTTGCTCTAGGGAAAGAAAAAATGAAATAGAAAGATGCAATACAGATAAATTCAATTTAGATCATGATGAAACATTACGTTTCGTTTCATTCGGAAAGGTGGAAGCTAAGACGAAAAAAGAGGTGATCCTTCGAGTATTCGAAATTTCACGAAAAAAAATGAGAGAAAGAAAGGCATATATAATATGTATGTGGTGTGTATACATATATATTGAATTGCGGATATCTAAATAATAGAATGATTTCTGATTGTACCAAATATGGGTCGTCGAGAAAGAGAAAAGAAGATAGAAGATAAGCAAAAACTTTTAGGTATTCAATATAGAAATCGGTATTTAATGAATATAAATTAAGTGGGTCCAATTTAATTGAAATGCAAGAAAAAAAAAAGAGAATGGCATAATAAAGAGACAAAAAAAAAGGGGGGATATGGCGGAATTGGTAGACGCTACGGACTTAATTGGATTGAGCCTTAGTACGGAAACTTACTAAGTGATAATTTTCAAATTCAGAGAAACCCTGGAATTAAAAAAGGGCAATCCTGAGCCAAATCCTATTGTCCGAAAACAAAAAAAGATTAAGAAAGCAAGAATAACACAAGGATAGGTGCAGAGACTCAATGGAAGCTGTTCTAACAAATGGAGTTGGGTTGACCGCGTTGCGTTAGGAAAGGAATCCTTACGTCACAACTTTCGAAAGTCTAAAGTAAAGGATAAACCTATATACATACATATATACTAAAATACTATCTTCAAGATGACCTGCCCTTTTCTTTTATTCTTTTATTTTGTCATATTTAGATTACATGGCAAATACAAATAAGCGAATTATTGTCAATTGATTCCAAGTTTAAGAAAGAATCGAATAATAATTGATCCAATTCTTCACTCCAAGGTCTGATAGATCTTTTTATTTTGAGGAACTGATTAATAGTATGAGAATAAAGATAGAGTCCCATTCTACATGTTAATACTGACAACAATGAAAGTTATAGTAAGAGGAAAATCCGTCGACTTTAGAAATCGTGAGGGTTCAAGTCCCTCTATCCCCAAAAAGGACTCTTGGGATCCGATTCCCTAATTATTGTTTCTATTCTCTTTTCCTTTTTGTTAACGTTTCAAAAGTCGTTATCTGTCTCATTCATTCTAGTCTTTCACAAATGGATATGAGCAAAATTTTTTCTTATCACAAATCTTATAATAGATATGATACACGTAGAAATGAACATCCTTGAGGAAGGAATCCCCTTTTGAGGAATCATTAACAATCTATACTCTTCCTCGTACCGAAACTTAGAAAGTCTTCGTTGTGAAGATCCAAAAAAGTTTAGGGCCAAAATAAAACTTTGTAATCCTTTTTTTATTTTACTAACCGAATTCGGTTAGTAAAATAAAAAAAGGATTATGCGTTGAGAATGGTCGGGATAGCTCAGCTGGTAGAGCAGAGGACTGAAAATCCTCGTGTCACCAGTTCAAATCTGGTTCCTGGCACATGATTAATTTGTATTGAGTATCTATTCTATCAAATGGATTTATATAGATATTCATTACATTAATAGTATGGATTGTGATCCATACTTATCCATCTAAGTGTATGGAGCTCTACGCTTTATTCATATATAAAGCGTATATTTAATATGTAAAAAAAAAGAATTTAGGGAAAAGAGAATAATTCATAATTATAGTTTTTTTCTTCTTGATCCATCTTTTCAGACTGTGTCCCCTCCTCGTTCAAAAAAAAACTTAATCATATTCGAAAGGTTAATTTAGTTGATTAAAA